GGAACATATTTACTAGTTATATCATCCGCAATCGCCTGAATCTCGAGACGTTCTTCGAACCAATCATAGACTTTATTGAGATAGGTAACTTTCGAATCCCCCCCCCCTAAGAACCGTATATGAGACTTTCATCTCGTACAGCTCAAGCAGACACACCCAAATACTGAATTAAAATGAAAAGGGATTATAGAATAGAAAGTTGAAAACTTCTTAATCCCCTATTCAGATTCGGAAGATAGAAAGGAATAAAAATCCGACAGTTCTTCTTTGTGGTGATAATGCCAAAATATCAAGTCAGCTCAGTTGTCTTTCTCTTAATTGTTACTACAGGCTTCTTGAATATTCTCTTTTCCTATTTTTCTTTGATTTCTTTTTTTTGTGCCTAATACCGCTTTTTGCTTTTTTTATCATTGATAGGAATTTCTCTTGTTAAGACCCTATGAATAGCTTGAACCCCCAGATTCATACTAGAACCACGATAATTCAATAAAATCCTAAAGTTAAGCACAAAGATTCCTTGAGTAAGAACCGTTGTATCATCACTGATTCAATCATATAGGATAGGTATTATGACTAATAATACAAAAAAATTTGTCTGTTGATTACACAAAATAGTCATACAAAGGAGTTTGAAATAATAAAAATCTTTCGATTTATAACTTATAATTCTTTCTTTGAAAAGCAAATTTTTTTGAATCCGATCTCGAGGTCTAAATATTAAATATGAATCATAGTTCAAATATTTCTTAATCTATTTTAGCTATTCCGTGTTTCAGATACCAAAAGAAATATCCGACGAGGTAGAACCATCTCCATCAGGGTAAGATGACAGACTCATTTTCTGTATTATCAATAGGATCAATTATACCAAGTCACACACTCATATTCCGGAAATACAGAAAGAAAGAAATTTCACGATCGAACTACCAAAAGGTAATTTAGAAATAGAAATCGGAGCCCTAAAAATTCACTTTGTATTGAAAGGCTAAAACTTGTTGGTTCTTTTTGATTTCATTTTCTTGTGGATTTAATTCATTGAAATTCCATCCAATAAAACGGAAGAATTATAAATTTCCAAAATAATAGATAGGAATACTGCAAATAAAGCCATTGCAACTCCCATTAAAGGAGTAGTTCCCCACCCAGGAGCTACTTTACCATATTCCGAATTCAACGGTTTCAATAAAGCCCCTACGGTAGTAGGTTTTGGACGAGATCTAGAACTACCCTCAACAGTTTGTGTAGCCATAAATCTGATTATATTCATTGAGATCTGTTGACTTTGTATACCATTCCGTTGTAAATAAATGATTTTATCATAGATCCACTGTGGTCTTAAAATTAGATAATAATGGAAACAGCAACTCTAGTCGCCATCTTTATATCTGGTTTACTTGTAAGTTTTACTGGGTATGCTTTATATACCGCTTTTGGGCAACCCTCTCAACAACTAAGAGATCCCTTCGAGGAACACGGAGATTAGTTGAAGTAATGAGCCTTCCTATTATAGGAAGGCTCATTACTTCAATTAAGATAATGAAAAATTATTTCAACTTTTTACTTTTTAGTTGGAACTTTAGGAGGTTCCCGAAAAAAGATAGCGAAAAAAATTATCCCTAGAGTAGAGACTAATAGAAATGTATAAACCAATGCTTCCATATATTTGATTGTGGTTTACAATTATAGCTTCCATACCTGTTTACTTGAAATTATTTTCCCGATAATGATAAAAGGGAAAGAGTAAAAAAGGGGCGGTGATTCAAATTAAGATTGCTCCAGTATCCTATGCCAAATCACAAAAAATAACAAAGCAATGTTGTATTAAACTCCTTGTCTTCTTGTAGTTGGATCTCCAATTTTTTGGAATGCGCCAAATTCTACTTGAACATCCAAATCGGGGTCAATACCGGCAAAAACATCTCGGAACAAAGTTCGCGACCCATGCCAGATGTGTCCGAAGAAGAATAGTAGGGCAAAGGAAGCATGTCCAAAGGTAAACCAACCCCTCGGACTACTACGAAAAACACCATCTGATTTCAAAGTAGCACGGTCTAATTCGAAAATTTCACCTAATTGAGCACGTCTAGCATATTTTTTCACAGTAGCAGGATCACTATAACTGACTCCGTTGAGTTCGCCACCATAAAACTCAACAGTTACACCTACTTGTTCAACGCTATACTTAGATTCCGCTCTTCTAAAAGGAACATCAGCTCGAACAATTCCGTCCCCGTCGATCAAAACGACCGGAAAGGTTTCAAAAAAAGTAGGCATACGGCGTACAAAAAGTTCACGTCCTTCTTTATCTCTAAAAACAGGGTGTCCTAACCATCCAACAGCTATTCCATCGCCGTTATCCATTGAGCCCGCTCTAAATAATCCTCCTTTCGCCGGATTATTACCAATGTAATCATAAAAAGCTAATTTCTCAGGAATTTTCGACCAAGCTTCTGATAAACTTTGATTTTCGGCTAGTCCAGCACTTACCCGTCGGTATATTTCTTGCTGAAAGTATCCTTGATCCCATTGATAACGGGTGGGGCCGAATAATTCTATTGGAGTAGTTGCTGAACCGTACCACATAGTTCCAGCAACAACAAAAGCTGCAAAAAAGACCGCAGCGATACTACTAGAAAGAACGGTTTCAATATTGCCCATACGTAACCCTTTGTATAGACGTTGAGGCGGCCGGACACTAAGATGGAATAGACCGGCTAATATGCCTAATGTCCCTGCAGCAATATGATGAGAAGCTATTCCTCCTGGAACAAAAGGGTCAAAACCTTCCACACCCCATGCTGGACTTACAGGTTGTACTTTTCCAGTTAGTCCATAAGGGTCGGACACCCAGATTCCGGGACCGTACAAGCCTGTTACATGAAATGCACCAAAACCAAAACAAGCCACCCCCGAAAGAAATAAATGAATTCCAAAAATCTTAGGCAAATCCAAAGAAGGTTTTCCTGTACGTTCATCACAAAATATTTCTAGATCCCAATACACCCAATGCCAAATAGCTGCCAAAAAGCACAAGCCAGAAAACACAATATGCGCGCCAGCCACACCTTCGTAACTCCAAATGCCGGGATCCGTTATAGTCCCTCCTGTAATACTCCAACCGCCCCATGAATTGGTTATTCCTAAACGGGTCATGAAAGGTATAACGAACATACCCTGTCTCCACATTGGATCAAGAACGGGGTCAGAGGGATCAAAAACTGCTAATTCATATAGAGCCATCGAACCAGCCCAACCAGCAACCAGAGCTGTATGCATGATATGGACAGAAATCAACCGACCAGGATCATTCAATACGACGGTATGAACACGATACCAAGGCAAACCCATGGAAATACCCCTTATATCAAAGAAAAATGACACTATGTAACTTTATTGCATTGGAAAAGACTATAACTATGCAATGGATCCCTTTTGTTCAATCAATTATCTAGCAACAAGGGTTAATGTTTCTTCTATTCGGTTGGTAATAATAGAACAATTATGTTTTGTAGGAACAAAGAGAAACAAATCTATTCTATACCCGATAAGTAGCAATACGCAATGGGGAGTTGATACCATCTTCTATCAGTAAATGCTTTCATACTTGTTCATTATTGGAAGGCTATATTGGTAAGAATTTTTTCTTAAACTAAACCTTTCTAATCTATGCAGAAAATAGAATAATGGGTGATATTATAAAAACAATAACCTTAATTATTACGTTTCCACATCAAAGTGAAATAGAGTACTTAATTATTTTTTCTTTCATTTAATGCCTATTGGTGTTCCAAAAGTTCCCTTTCGAAGTCCTGGAGAGGAAGATGCATCTTGGGTTGACGTATAGTGCGACTTGTCAGATATATTGGGTCATATGGGATTTCCCCATTATCTCTCCCGATTGAGATATCCTCCATTTCGCCCAAGAAAGATTGATTAAATCATCCAAAATTTGGAGCGTGAAATGCAATTCGATCCGTTTTTTAGTTTTAGGGGGATTCAGGTTAATATTCTCACTTAGAATAATTTATGGTTGGCTCGGTTGGACCAATAAAATGAAGTATCCAGGCTCCGTTTATAAAAACCCCAATCCCAATCGGGAATATATTAAAAATTACTGCTTGTATTATATAGGTTATTTACTTTAAACTCTTAATTTTTTCGATTTGAAATTAAAAATAGCGCTCTCAACTTTAATGATTTGAATGAAAGTAATTAATCTGTTGAATATGGAAATTGACGAAAGAAAAGATATGAAGTAAATAAAAAAGGGGAATTTTAACAAAAAAAAACAAGCGGTATTGGAAACATTTGTTCTATATGGGCAAATCGAAATCGGGCAGATCGTTACCCGGAGTAGAGCATAAACCTAAAAATTTCAAGAGACCCATTCAAGAACAAGAAAATGACATCGTGATTTGAGTTGAATCTCGATGATATGATACATCAATGAAAAGTAAGTTCAATAAGTTTAGTAAATTCTTTTTTTTTTTTTTTGTTAGTAGAATTTTATTCTATTTTAATTATAGAAATTTTTTTATATTATATATTATATGGGTAATTAGGGAATTGCGAAAAAGTAATCTTTTTTGAAAAATCGAAAAGGAGATTCTTGATTATTCATCATAAGTTGGAAAAATCTCTATGAAAAAAAAAAAGGATGTAGAATCTACACATTGATTTTTTTTTCACAATTTTGTTTGAACCGTATGCATCAAAAGGTGCATGTACGGTTCCTAAGGGATAGAATTTTACCCGAATCAACCGACTTTATCGAGAAAGATTACTTTTTTTAGGCCAAGAAGTCGATAGCGAGATCTCGAATCAACTTATTGGTCTTATGGTATATCTCAGTATAGAAGATGATACCAAGGATTTATATTTGTTTATAAATTCTCCTGGCGGATGGGTAATACCCGGAGTAGCTATTTATGATACCATGCAATTTGTGCGACCAGATGTACATACAATATGCATGGGGTTAGCTGCTTCAATGGGATCTTTTATCCTGGTCGGAGGAGAAATTACTAAACGTTTAGCATTCCCTCACGCTTGGCGCCAATGAGTTTTTTATTTGAAAGAAAAAATAAAACTATGCCTTCACCATATCAAATATTAATATTTAAGTAATAATAGCATGGCACTTTGAATTCGATATGAGATATTTTCTCTATTTTATTTTCAAAACCTTCAATTATGTATCGAAAGAGGAGTATGAGATGAAGAGTATTCCCGATTTCTTTATTTTATATCAGGAGTCCATTTCAGCGTCACAAACTTTTTTTTTCATAAAAAAAGACTCGATTTATGTTTGAAAGAGTACAAAAAAATTTTCTTTCTTATTTTTCGAATCAAAAAGAAACTTTGGGATTGCTTAACTACAGATGAAATAAATATATAAAGCAACGGAGCCATCATAGTATTTTTAGCTCCTACGAAAAGAAGGGTGGTAATTGGATAATTTACTGATCTGGATCTAATCAATTCTAGATTTTCTCTTTGTTCAACGGAAAATGAAAGTAAATTCCATTCTATAGCCGTATGCAATGCGAAAAAAATGCCCGTACGGTTGTTCAATTCTATCTTTTTTATTCTTAATTCCATATTTTTTCTATTCATCACATTACGCGAGATAGAAGAACTTTTTTATGGTATATATCATCAGGGTAATGATTCATCAACCCGCGAGCTCTTTTTATGAGGCCCAAACGGGAGAATTTATCCTGGAAGCGGAAGAACTTTTGAAATTGCGTGAAACCCTCACAAGGGTTTATGTACAAAGAACGGGCAAACCCTTATGGGTTGTATCCGAAGATATGGAAAGGGATGTTTTTATGTCAGCAACAGAAGCCCAAGCTCATGGAATTGTTGATCTTGTAGCGGTCGAATAAAAGGAATAAAAATAGTTTTAAACATTTGAAATTTTTTCTTGTTACTCGCTTTACCATTCTGTGTTTAATATTCCATTAACTATAAAAAAAATTCGGTTAGGATTGATCTAAACCAGCCCATTATGTATATGATTCAGCATGCCAACTATTAAACAACTTATTAGAAACACAAGACAGCCAATCAGAAATGTCACGAAATCCCCCGCTCTTCGGGGATGCCCTCAACGTCGAGGAACATGTACTAGGGTGTATGTGTGACTCGTTCAGATTATGAGCTGGAACAAAAAAAAGCAAATGAAAGGAAAGAATTTTTCCAGTATCAATAATCAATACTGGTGAATGGTATAAAACTCCAGTCACTATCTAAAATGAAAAAAAAATAATAAATTCATCTATTGGGTATGAAATTTATGGTTTCTATTGGTATAAATCGGGTTTAAGATAAGAAAAAATTTCCCATTGGTAACGAACGTTATCCATTTAGCAGGGAATCTTATTTTAAAAGCAAAAAAATTCGGCTCCGATTCTTGCACGAACGGACTAACAGGGTCAGCTATCCAGCAAACCTTCAAAATTAAATACCGTTACTGTATAGGTGGATCTCGTTGTGAAAGACCTATTACTGGATAATTCATGGGTAGAGCCAAAAGGTTTGAACTGTACAAGTTATCAATAAGATTCCGGAAATGAAGGAAAGGGGCTCCGGTGTATAGAGAGGACCTCACTGTTTTAAAAGTAACCATAGAAACGAAGGAATCCACTATTTCTTTAATCATCTCTATTTAACTTGAATTCACATTTTTTTAGTTACTTTTTTGATACATTAATAAATTTTTTTGTCTCGTTTCAAGACGAAATGTCGAAAAAAGAAAAATAACAAAAATAGTGGTTGGGAAGGTTATAGTAGCAAAAGCCATTGGAATTTTTATTTTATACATTGGAAAAATCCGTTTTGTTATTAATAGACCAGAAGGCGAAAAGAATAACTTAAAGAAATAAAATCGATTAGTTATTCATCAAAGTTTCAATTATTCAATGACTAGAGTTAAACGGGGATATATAGCTCGAAGACGCAGAAGAAAAATTCGTTTATTTGTATCAAGCTTTCGCGGGGCTCATTCAAGACTTACTCGAACCATTGCTCAACAGAAAATAAGAGCTTTGGTTTCGGCTCATCGGGATAGAGACAGGCAAAAGAGAGATTTTCGCCGTTTGTGGATCACTCGAATAAACGCAGTAATTCGTGAAAGAGGGGTATACTATAATTATAGTAAATTTATACACGATCTGTACAAGAGAAAGTTGCTTCTTAATCGTAAAATACTTGCACAAATAGCTATATTAAATAGGAATTGTATTTATATGATTTTTAATGAGATCTTAAAAAAAGAAGATTGGAAAGAAGAATACCTCGAAACGATTTAAATGAAGTTCCCCGGAGTTTATTCTCCGGGAGTATAGAGTAGAAATTAGTCTAATAAAATATGATAAATAAAAAAAAATCAACAAATCCATTCAAAAAAAAATTCCCAATTTTTATATTATCTTACGCCGTGACAATCAAATCTAGATTCGACAATTTTTTTAGAACAAAACTGCAATCCGTGCTTGAGTTCAGATTCCAATTTTGATTCAATTATTAATTAAATAAATAGAACGAAAAAGAATAAGTCTATTATTTTATTTATTTTTGGTTCGAAAACTAGCAGTTCTAGTAGTCGACTCGGTTCTTTCAAATTGTTTCTCATTATTAAGAAAAGGTAACAAAGATAAAATACGAGCTTGTTTTATAGCAATAGTAATTAATCGTTGTTGTTTCAAGGTCAATCTATTCACTCGCCTAGATAAAATTTTTCCTTGTTCACTAATAAATCGACTAATTAAACTCATGTTTCTATAATCTATTCGATCCCCCGATTGGATCGGGGGCAAACGCCTACGAAAAGCTCGCTTGGATTTAATAAAGGGTCGCTTGGATTTATCCATAGTTTGTTTAGTTTATTCTTTATACATACCGAAAATCCTATTTCTTAATTCTAATTTTGTTAGGTCCAGCCAAAATAGGATCTGATTTGTTTATTTCTATTTTTTTCTATAATATATAGTATATATATAATAATATAAAATATTTACTATAGAAATAAGAAATATATTAGAAATCCATTTTCTATTTAAAAAAAAAAGTAAATGATATAGATGAAAAATGTTTTGTCCCCTTACTTGAAAGGATAATAGATAGACGTTCGGCTCGATCTATTTCTTTATCTCTCCATGAATTGTATGTTTGTAACAATAGGGACAGAATTTTCGCAATTCCAACCGACTAGGCGTATTGTGTCGATTCTTTTGAGTAATATATCTGGAAACGCCCCTTGATCCCTTATTAACACTCTTTCGAACACAACCAGTACATTCCAAAATCACTTTTACTCGAACATCTTTACCCTTAGCCATGAACCTCCTTTGTATATTTAATTCAAGCAACTTTTCTATTTTTTTCTTTTCCTTTCTTCAAGAAAAATAGAAAAGTTGCAAAAATAGAAGTTGCTAACTCGAATTTCTAATCACAGTAATTTCATTTAAGTATCTTGGATAATACGCTTATCCTAGACCCACATTTTCGTTTCCATTCGAGCCTGAGAGCCTAAGTTTTGATAAGGTTGAATCCACTTTCTTCTTTACTCAACTAATCCTATTTAGTTTTTTTGTTTTAAATAAAAAGAGGGGAGGGATTAGTCACAGATAGTTGATTCTAGCTCTAATCTTCGTTAACCCCTTACCCGTCTCAATAACTAGAATCAAAAAAAGGGGAATGTCAACGCATCTGGGAAAAAACGATTGATTTCTATTAATAGACCGGCTAAAGACCCAAACCATAAAGTACTTAGTACCGGTGCCACGGAAAGATATGTTTTGAAATCGCGCATTGAAAATCCTCCTTTTTCATTTCTTTAATATATAAAATAAAAGTAATACATATCTAATCTATAATCCTATGTATAGAGTCAAAGACTACTTGTATTTGTACACGAAATCCCTAAAAAAAAATCTACGTACTTTTACTTTTTTACTTCGAGTCGATAAGATATTTTTTTTAAGAAAAAGAGTAACATGCCCCTTCCTATTGAACTGAGCATTCCCGAAACGAAAAGTCTTTTTTTTTTAGTTTACAACAGGTTTTTCATATACATAAATATAGAAATCCTTTTTATTATACCTTATATGATAAAAGACCAAAAAGAAGAGGAAATAGCAGTGCAAGTTTAATTATGAATTTATATGAGAAATAAGAATGTGGAAAACAAGACAAGGATGTTTTACAATTACACTATAAAAACCAATTGAATTGAAAGGGATGTAGCGCAGCTTGGTAGCGCGTTTGTTTTGGGTACAAAATGTCACGGGTTCAAATCCTGTCATCCCTACCTAATTACTTTTACTTTGAGAAGTAAGGAGGAATTAATTGAAATTTTGATTCAAATTGGACATGCCTAATCTCTCATTTTATTTATTATACTCTATATGATAAATAATGTATGCATGCAAGATGTAGATAGAGTTTTCAGTTATAAAAAAAACCTTTCTTTCCCGTCTTATCTATTTTGATAAGAAAGCGCTCTTAGTTCAGTTCGGTAGAACGTGGGTCTCCAAAACCCGATGTCGTAGGTTCAAATCCTACAGAGCGTGATTCCATTCTTGTTAAGTCAAATTGAATTAGACTGAAATAAATGAACAGTAATCGAATCTAAAATTGACCTCCTCCTTTCTTTAATCCACAGGAGGTCAATCAAAAAAAAAATTCTTAATTAATCAAAGATCCAACTGATCACCACGTCTGTATTGTAAATATGCAGTTACAAATAATCCAGCCAAAGTAATAGGAATTAGGCCTAAGACAATTCCAAATAGAAAAACTTCAATCATTTSAATTTGTTTGAAAAAAAAAAAAAAAAAGAAAGGTAATATCTATCCATAAATATTAATCTGAATTGCCCATGAATCTCAATAACCAAAAATTCTCAATTGCTGCAGTAAAGAACTAGAAACATGGGCGGAATCCCACAGAAACATTCCTTGAGTTGTTCATTCAATTAATTTCAAATAAGGCGTAT